AAAAATTTTATTTTAATAATGTAAATAGATGCGTTATAAGAGGGGTAAATACCTAACTCGAGACTTTCCTGTTTCCGGGGGGTTTTCAGGATAAATACTAGTTTACGAGTTTAGGGGGGTAGGGGGGTTTTACCCGCAAAAACCGAGAGGGGCATATCTTAGTTATGTTAGGAGAAACCACTAACTATTTATGCTCATGATATCAGTTATGCAACTCTTTTATTTATATCTTAAACCATGAAATTTCCATATTTATAACAAGAAAAATGTACACCCTTGTCTGTTAACCTTAGCGCTGCACTGTGAAATGCCAAATGAAAGGAGGACAAAAAAAAATAACCATGTCCATTAGAAAGAATGCCCGGCATGTGGGGTCACGGTTAATTAGTACTCCACCAACAACTTATGCAAGCGTCGAGGAAAGTGTGGGGAATAATATCAATAAATGGCCCTGAAATAGGAACCAAATGCCAGGAATAATTCACTGTGTGAAACCCCCACGAATACTTGTCCCTCACCTTCATTAAACGAATGTACAAGGCTTGACTAAAATGTCTTCCTTGTCTGTATCGGATATTCGTAAAGCAGGGGTGCTTGGTATATATGGGTGCTGAAAACTAGGTGTTAGGTCTTAACTTGGTGTGGGGATATTTAGTTGGGTAATATCTATTAGTATGCATTGGTGGTCTGCTTATTTTTATGCAATTTGTATCTCTTGAAAGATTGGTGATGTATGAATGTGTTAAGCCTATTAATGTGGATTATACATAGTATGTCCTAGTTCATTATTGATATGTTTGATATATATATATGGGGTAAATACATATATGTATTTGAACAAAGAATAGTTAAATTAAGAATGCTAGCTTTGGGAGCTAGGGGTGGGAGTTAGAATCTCCCTTCTTTGAGCAGCAGGGGGGATTTTAACCTCCGGCGGCCGGCTTACAAGGCCGGTGCTCTGGCGCTGAGCTACTGCTGCATGCAGTTTGAAGGAGTTTGTTTTCTAGCCAGCCTGTTAGTGGGAAGAAGGCCAGGAAAATGGAGAAGTAGATGATAGATGCAATTTGACCAATAATAATATATGGGTGCTCAACTGGCATCCCTCCAATTCATGTGAGGATGATGACATCTGCAACAAGAGTTCAGAAAATTACTTGTGAGAGGGGCCGGAAGGTCAGACTTCGTTGTTTAGAGGTGTGGAGGAAAGGTACAAGTATGAGCACAAGGATGGATGCCAGTAGGGCTAATACTCCTCCTAGTTTGTTTGGAATTGACCGGAGGATGGCGTAGGCAAATAGGAAGTATCATTCTGGCTTAATGTGTGGGGGTGTTACTAGGGGGTTGGCAGGGGTGAAGTTGTCGGGGTCTCCCAGGTAGTTTGGGGAGAACAGGGCAAGGCATGTTAGTGCTAGTAGTATGATGGCAAAGCCAAGTAGGTCTTTGTATGAGAAGTAGGGGTGGAAGGGGATTTTGTCTGCATCTGAATTTAATCCAGCAGGGTTGTTGGACCCTGTTTCATGCAGGAATAGTAGGTGGAGAATGGTTACAGCAAGAATTACGAAAGGCAGGAGGAAGTGGAAGGCAAAGAAGCGTGTTAGTGTGGCATTATCTACTGAAAAGCCTCCTCAGATTCATTGTACGAGCGTGCCTCCTACATAAGGAACAGCAGAGAGAAGGTTGGTAATGACTGTTGCACCTCAGAAGGACATTTGTCCTCAGGGCAGTACATATCCTACAAAGGCAGTTATCATTACTAATAGGAGGAGCACAACTCCAATGTTTCATGTTTCTTTATAAAGGTAGGAGCCATAGTATAGGCCTCGTCCAATGTGAAGGTAGATGCAGATGAAGAAAAAGGAGGCACCATTAGCATGTATATTTCGGATGAGTCATCCGAAGTTGACATCTCGGCAAATGTGAGCAACAGATGAAAAGGCTGTGGCAATGTCAGAGGTGTAGTGTATTGCGAGGAATAGTCCTGTTACAATTTGGGCGCCTAGGCAGAGTCCTAGGAGGGAGCCAAAGTTTCATCATGCAGAAATGTTTGAGGGAGCAGGGAGATCAACCAATGCGTGATTTGCAATCTTAAGTAGGGGGTGGGTTTTTCGTAGGCTAGTCATTAAGGTTTCCTGTAGTTGAATAACAACGGTGGTTTTTCAAGCCACTAGTCCTGGTTAGAATCCTGGCAGGAATAATGAGTCTTATTGTTTTTCTGTTTATGCTTAGTATTGTTGCAGGGGCTGTTGGGGTTGCATCTAATATTGGGCCACAGTTTGCGGCATTAGGGGTTGTTTGCATGGCAGGTATAAGCTGTGGCTTGTTGGTGGTTCAAGGGGCTTCTTTTTTAGCCCTAATTTTATTCTTGATTTACCTTGGGGGAATGTTGGTAGTATTTGCATATTCAGCGGCATTGGCCGCGGATCCTTACCCAGAGACCTTAGGGAGCCGGGAGGTTGGGTGAAAAGTGGCAGTTTATGTTTTAGTAGCTGGGGTGGCCATTTGATACTACATGTTTGGAGAGGGGGTTGGGCTGTCTTTAGAGGGAGGTGATGCAGGTTTATTCTCTTTAGTGCGGGTGGATATGACTGGGGTGGCAGGATTGTATCTTTCAGGGGGAGGTATGTTGGTGCTTGCTGCTTGAACACTTCTCTTAACTTTATTTGTGGTGTTAGAGGTATGCCGAGGGTCCAGCCGGGGGGCGCTTCGGGCTGTTTAGGCTTTAAGGAGTAGCAGTGCCAGTGCGAAAGTTAGGAAGAATAGGGCAAGGAATGTTTTAATTATTCCCTGCTGCAGGTTACTTGTGGTTGAAATTAGAGGGAGGTTAGTTGTGTAAACTGCTTTTGGGCCTGATTTTTCAAGCCAGGTTTGGTCTACCATTTGGGAGGCAATGTATTGTCCTAGGAGGAGGTTTATTTTTGGAGGAAGGCGGTGAATAATTGCTGGAAAGAACCCAAGCATGTTAGAAAAGTGGTGTAAGGGGAGGGTGGGGTGTGGGGTAAATTGTTTGGCAGTTAGGCTGGCAAGTTCTAGGGCTGTCAGAAGGCCAATAATTGTTACAATTAGGGCTGCAAGTTTTAGGGAGGGGTGCATTGTTATGATGGGTGTTTTTGGGAGGATAATATTTGAGGTGATGACAAGCCCAGCTAGAATGCTTCCTCATGCGAGTCGTTTGATGGGGTTAATAACATGTGGGTCATTTTCATTAATTGGTGAGAGTGCATTAAATCGGGGGTGCCCCATGGAGACAAAGAATACTACACGTAGGCTGTAGATGGCAGTAAAAGAAGTGGCAATTAGGGTTAGGATGAGGGCTCAGGCATTGATGTGGGAGGTGTTTAGGGCTTCAATAATGGCATCTTTGGAGAAAAAGCCAGCAAGGAAGGGAGTGCCTGTTAATGCAAGGCTCCCAATTGTTAGGCAGGAGGATGTAAAGGGTGCCAGATGGTGTATTCCTCCTATTTTGCGGATGTCTTGTTCATCATTTAGGCTGTGGATAATAGAGCCCGAGCAGAGAAAGAGTATGGCTTTAAAGAAGGCATGGGTGCAGATGTGGAGAAAGGCAAGGTGGGGCTGGTTTAGCCCGATTGTTACTATCATTAGGCCCAGTTGGCTTGATGTTGAAAATGCAACAATTTTTTTGATGTCATTTTGGGTTAGGGCACAGGTTGCTGTGAAAAGTGTGGTGAGAGCCCCTAGGCATAAACATGTAGTGAGAATTACAGGATTGTTATCTATAAGGGGGCTCATTCGGATGAGAAGGAAAATGCCAGCAACGACCATTGTGCTTGAGTGAAGTAGGGCAGATACCGGCGTAGGACCCTCCATGGCTGAGGGAAGCCATGGATGGAGTCCAAATTGGGCAGATTTTCCTGTGGCAGCTAGAATGAGGCCTAATAGGGGGTAGGTGAGGTCTAGATTTTGTGTGGTTAAGAAGATTTGTTGAAACTCTCATGAGTTTAGGTTTGTTGCTATTCAGGCCATTGCAAAGATAAGGCCAATGTCCCCGACTCGGTTGTAGAGGACTGCTTGTAATGCTGCAGTGTTTGCATCTGCCCGGCCGTATCATCAGCCAATGAGGAGGAAGGATATAATGCCTACTCCTTCTCAGCCGATGAAGATTTGAAATATATTGTTGGCTGTAACAAGAATAATCATGGCAATTAGGAAGGTCAGGAGGTACTTAAAGAAACGGTTTATGTAAGGGTCTGAGTGTATATATCAGAGCGCAAATTCTAGAATTGACCAGGTGACATATAGTGCGACAGGGGTGAAGATAAGGGAATAAAAATCAAACTTAAGGCTGATGTTGATGTCAAAGATTAGTGTGTTTATTCAAGTTCAGTTAGTGATCACAGTTTCTGCCCCTTCTGAAATAAATAAAAACAGGGGGAGAAGGCTGACAAAGAATGCAAGCTTTACTGCTGTTTTTACATGTGTCTCAGCCCAGTTGGTGGGCTTGGGGGTAGGGGAGAAGGTGGTGAGGAGGGGGTAAATAAGTAGGGCAAAAATAATGAGTAGGCTTGAGGTTATTATTAGTGGTGTGGGGTGCATAGCTTTTACTTGGATTTGCACCAAGAGTTTTTGGTTCCTAAGACCAATGGATGAGCTGTTATCCTTTAAAAGCATTCGAGGGAGCTCCGGAATTCAACCGAGGGTACGAGGGTTAGCAGTCTTCGTTGCTTGCAAGCCTCTCTCGGTGGACAAGAGGGTTTTAACCCCTATTTTTAGAATCACAATCTAAGATTTTTATTAAACTATGTCTACAGAATGTTCAGCCTCAAATTAGCTCAGGTTTTGAGATTAGGAGAAGGAGGGGGAGGATGTGTAGGGCAAGGAGAAGGTGTTCCCGGGTGTGGGAGGGGTCTAGGGCAATAATGTGTTGTGGAACTGGGCCTCGTTGTGTTATAAGGAATATGTATAGGGAGTAGCCTGCAGTGATTAGTGTTCCTGTGCCTGTGAGTGCAATTGTGGTTCATGATCAGTTGAAGAGGGATGTAATGATTATTAGCTCTCCTATTAGGTTGGGGAGAGGGGGTAGTGCAAGGTTTGCTAGGCTTGCAATAAACCATCAAGTGGTCATAAGGGGTAAAGCAATCTGTATGCCTCGGGCAAGAATTATTGTACGAGTATGGGTCCGTTCATAGTTGGTGTTGGCTAGGCAGAAGAGAGCAGAGGAGGTCAGGCCGTGGGCAATTATAAGAATTAAGGCACCTGTAAATCCTCATGGTGTTTGGATTAGAATACCCCCAGCAACAAGGCCTATGTGCCCGACAGAGGAGTAGGCAATTAGGGACTTTAGGTCAGTCTGTCGTAGGCAAATTGACCCTGTTATGATGACTCCTCATAGGGCAAGGATAATAAAGGGATAGCTTAACTCCTTAGTTAATGGTTCAAGTACGATTATTATGCGCATTATTCCGTATCCGCCTAGTTTTAGAAGTACTGCTGCAAGGATTATTGAACCAGCAATGGGTGCTTCTACATGGGCCTTGGGGAGTCAGAGGTGTATTCCATAGAGGGGCATTTTTACCAGGAAGGCAAGTAGGCAGCCTGCTCATCAGATTTTGTCCCCTGTTGTTAGCATTGGCAATGCAGGGGCATACTGGAGGGTTAGGAGGGAGAGTGTGCCTGTGGTGTTTTGAAGCAGAAGGAGTGCAACAAGAAGGGGGAGTGATCCTGCAAGAGTGTAGAATAAGAAGTAGGTGCCTGCATTTAGGCGCTCTGCTTGGTTTCCCCACCGGGTGATTAATAGAAGGGTTGGTACAAGGGTTGCTTCAAATATAATGTAAAATAAGATTACTTCTGTGGCTGAGAAGGCCATAATTAGGAAGATTTGGAGGGATGTTAGAAGTGAAATATATATTCGTTGTCGGTTTTCTGGTTCCCCTGCTGTGTGGTTTTGGCTTGCCAGGATTATCAAAGGGAGAAGTCAGCAGGTAAGTACTAGAAGGGGGGAGGAAAGGGGGTCCAGGGCTATGAAGTGGTTGACTGAGGCTCAGCCTGTGTCTCCAGAGCTGCAGAGTCAAGTCAGGCTAATAAAGGCAATAATTAGGCTGTGCATTAGGGCTGTGGGTCAGATTATTTTAGTGGGGGTAAGTCAGGTGGTGGGGACTAGCATAATTGTTGGGATAAGAATTTTTAGCATTTTAGTAGGTTAAGGCTTTGTATGTGGTCTGTCCCATGTGTGCGGGCAGTGGCTACTAACAGTGCCAGCCCTGCACTGGCTTCGCAGGCAGAAAATGCAAGGAGAAGCAGGGGGGAGGCTGAAAAGCTGGATATGTCAAGGTGCATTGTTCATGCAGATAAGGCCACAAACAGGGAGAGTATTATTGCTTCCAGGCAGAGTAGGGCAGAGAGAAGGTGGGTGCGGTAAAATGTAAGGCCTGCTAGTGCTATTAAAAAGGTTAGTGAAGATGTGAATTGTGTGGGGGTCATTAGGCAATTGTGGACTTTAACCACGAGCTTTTGAGCCGAAATCAAATATTTTAATTAAAATAATTACCTATTCAGCCCATTCGAGGCCTCCTTGAATTCATTCATAGATTAGGCCGAGGGTAAGTAGTACTAGTACAAAAGCTGCTCAGAAAAATGTGATTGTAGGGTCTGGGAGTTGGTCCCCTCAGGGGAGGGGCAGGAGGAGGGCAATTTCAAGGTCGAATAAGAGGAATAAGATTGCCACAAGAAAAAATCGTATTGAAAAAGGCAATCGGGCTGACCCAATGGGGTCAAAGCCACATTCATAGGGGGACAATTTTTCTTGATCTGGTGTAATTAAAGGCAGTCAGAATGATACAATTGCTAGGATGGTGGATAGGGCAATGGCAATAAATATTACCGTCATAATTAGGTTCATTATCTTTCCTTGGATTTGAACCAAGACCCGGTGATTGGAAGTCACTAATACTAGCATTAGTACTAGAAAGATAGGATCCTCATCAGTAGATAGAGATGTAAAGGAATAGTCAGACTACGTCAACAAAGTGTCAATATCAGGCTGCTGCTTCAAAGCCAAAGTGATGTTCTATTGTGAAGTGGTAGTTAATTTGTCGGAGGAGGCAGATGGCCAGGAATGAAGTTCCAATGATTACATGGAGGCCATGGAAGCCTGTGGCTACAAAGAAGGTTGAGCCATAGACTCCATCTGCAATTGTGAAAGGGGCTTCATGGTATTCTATTCCTTGCAAGAAGGTAAAGTAGCAGCCTAGTACGATTGTTAAGGCAAGTCCTTGGATTGCTTGTTTTCGTTCACCCTCCATGATGCTGTGGTGAGCTCATGTTACTGTCACCCCTGAGGCCAGGAGGACTGCAGTGTTTAGTAGAGGGACCCCAAAGGGGTCTAGTGGGGTGATGCCTGTTGGTGGTCAGCATCCTCCAATTTCAGGTGTAGGGGCAAGGCTCGAGTGGAAGAAGGCTCAGAAAAAGCCAAGGAAGAAGAATACTTCTGATGTAATAAACAGAATTATTCCATATCGAAGGCCTTTTTGTACAGGAGGGGTGTGGTGTCCTTGATATGTTCCTTCTCGAACAATATCCCGTCATCATTGATATATTGTAAGTAGGAGGAGAAGGGTGCCGAGGACTATCAGGGAGACTTTATTATAATGGAATCAAATGGCAAGGCCAGAAGTTATTAAAAGAGCAGCAACTGCTCCTGTTAGGGGTCATGGGCTGGGGTCTACTATATGGAATGCATGTGCTTGGCGGGCCATTAAACGTTTTCTTGTAGGTAGAGGCTTAAAAGTAGTACAAAGACATATGCCTGAATTATAGCAACAGCAACTTCTAGGATTGTTAGAAGGAGAAGGACGATAGAAGTGAGAAGTGCAACTGTGGGCATCATTGGTACTAATACAAAGGCTGCAGTTGCAATTAGTTGCATTAGTAGATGGCCTGCTGTCAGGTTGGCAGTTAGTCGAACCCCGAGAGCCAGGGGTCGAATAAATAGGCTAATTGTTTCGATAATAATCAATACTGGGATGAGAGGAACTGGGGTGCCTTCTGGCAGGAGGTGGCCAAGGGCAGCTGTTGGTTGGTTTCGGAGGCCAATAATTACAGTGGCAAGTCAGAGGGGGACAGCAAGTCCTATATTAAGGGAGAGTTGAGTGGTGGGTGTAAAGGTGTAGGGTAGAAGGCCTAGTATGTTTAGGGAGAGTAAAAATGTTATTAGTGAGGCTAGAATAAGGGCTCAACTATGACCCCCTACATTCATAGGTGAAAGGAGTTGTGATGTGAAGCGGTTGATGAATCAGCCTTGAAGGGTGAGGAACCGGTTGTTGATTCATCGAGGGGCTGGGGAGGGGAATAGCAGCCAGGGAAGAACAAAGGCAAGGGCTATTAATGGGATGCCTAAATAAGTTGGGCTTATAAACTGGTCAAAAAAGCTTGTTATCATGGTCAGGTTCAGGGGTCTGTTTTGGGGACTTGAGTGCTTTGGGGTGTGGGTTCATTAGGGAAGGTGTAGTTAAGGACTTTTGGGACAACAATTGTAAGAAAGACAAGTCAAGAAAAGACTAAAATGGCAAACCAAGGGGCGGGGTTTAATTGAGGCATATCACTAGGGGTGTTTGGGAGGCACCAATTTTCAGCTTAAAAGGCTGACGCTGTGGCCCAGTTTAGCTTCTTAGTGAGGCGTCTTCAAGCATTAGTGTGGATCAGTCTTGGAAGTATTTTAGGGGTACTGCTTCTACTACGATGGGTATAAAGCTGTGATTTGCACCACAGATTTCTGAGCATTGGCCATAGAAAACCCCGGGGCGGGAGGCAATGAAGGCTGTTTGATTAAGTCGTCCTGGGACTGCATCTATTTTTACCCCAAGGGCAGGGACTGCTCATGAGTGTAGGACGTCTTCTGCTGTAACTAGCACTCGGACTGGGGCCTCAGTGGGGACAACCATTCGATGATCTACTTCTAATAGGCGGAATTGTCCAGGGGCTAAGTCTTGTGTGGGGACCATGTAGGAGTCAAAGGCAATTTCTTGATAGTCAGTATACTCATAGCTTCAGTATCACTGATGCCCGATTGCTTTTACTGTCAGGTGAGGGTTATTAATTTCGTCCATGAGGTAGAGAATTCGTAAAGATGGGAGGGCAATGAGGATAAGAATAATAGCAGGGAGGATAGTTCAGATAATTTCAATTTCTTGGGAGTCTAGGATATACATATTTGTAAGGCGGGTGGATACTATTGCCACAATAATGTAAAGAACAAGGGTGCTAATAAGAAAGACAATTATTAGGGCATGATCGTGAAAGTGAAGAAGCTCTTCTATTACTGGGGATGCTGCATCTTGGAAACCTAATTGTGAGGGGTGGGCCATTAAGTTAAGATACGTGGGGGTTTAACCCACGATTCTGCCTTGACAAAGCAGTGTATTATCCTCTATACTAGTATCTTATTAAGAAAGTGACAGAAGGGTTTTGTGGCTGGCTTGAAACCAGTTTATGGGGGTTCGAGTCCTCCCTTTCTCGTTAGTGGGCTTGTTGTACTTGAACAAATGCAGGTTCCTCAAATGTGTGGTAAGGAGGAGGGCAGCCATGCAGTCATTCAATGTTTGTGGCAGTTAGTTCTACTCCTGACACCACACGTTTAGCAGCAAATGCTTCTCAGATGATGAATAGGAACATAATAACAGCAGTTAGAGAGATTAGGGACCCTAGGGATGAGACTGTGTTTCAAAGAGTGTAGGCATCTGGGTAGTCGGAGTATCGTCGTGGCATGCCTGCTAGGCCCAGGAAGTGTTGTGGGAAGAAAGTTAGGTTAACACCTACAAATATTACACCGAAGTGAATTTTTGATCATGTGCTGTGTAGGGTGTAGCCTGTGAGGAGGGGGAATCAGTGAACAAACCCTGCTATAATGGCAAAGACTGCTCCTATGGAGAGGACATAATGGAAGTGGGCTACTACATAGTAGGTGTCGTGCAGTGTAATGTCCAGGGATGAGTTAGCGAGAACAATACCTGTCAGCCCACCCACAGTGAAAAGGAAAATAAAACCAAGGGATCATAGTAGTGGGGTTTCTCACTTAATAGCCCCTCCATGAAGGGTAGCAAGTCAGCTAAATACTTTTACACCAGTTGGAATGGCAATAATTATTGTTGCTGATGTAAAGTATGCTCGTGTGTCTACATCCATGCCTACAGTAAACATGTGATGTGCTCAAACAATAAATCCAAGCAGGCCAATGGCCATTATAGCTCAGACTATTCCCATGTACCCAAATGGTTCTTTTTTACCTGCATAGTATGCAACAATGTGGGAGATTATTCCAAAGCCAGGCAGGATGAGAATATATACTTCTGGGTGGCCAAAGAATCAGAATAGGTGTTGGTAAAGAATGGGATCTCCTCCGCCAGAAGGGTCAAAGAAGGTTGTGTTGAGGTTACGGTCTGTCAGTAGCATTGTGATGCCAGCTGCAAGAACTGGTAGAGAAAGAAGTAGAAGGACTGCTGTAATGAGAACGGCCCAAACAAACAGAGGTGTTTGATATTGTGAGATTGCAGGGGGTTTCATGTTTAGGATTGTTGTAATAAAATTAATTGCACCTAAAATTGATGAAATACCTGCCAGATGAAGGGAGAAAATTGTTAGGTCAACAGAGGCTCCAGCATGGGCAAGGTTTCCTGCTAGGGGTGGGTAGACTGTTCAACCAGTTCCGGCCCCAGCTTCAACGCCTGAGGATGCCAGTAGGAGAAGGAATGAGGGAGGGAGTAGCCAGAAGCTCATGTTATTTATACGAGGAAAGGCCATGTCAGGGGCACCGATCATTAGTGGGATGAGTCAGTTTCCAAAGCCTCCAATCATAATTGGTATTACTATAAAGAAAATTATCACAAAGGCATGTGCAGTTACAATTACATTATAGATCTGGTCGTCTCCTAAAAGAGCCCCAGGTTGGCTTAATTCAGCTCGGATGAGTAGACTAAGGGCTGTGCCTACCATTCCTGCTCAGGCACCGAAAACAAGGTAGAGGGTGCCAATGTCTTTATGGTTAGTCGAGAAAAATCAGCGTGTGATTGCCACAGGTAAAATGGCTGAGTGTTTAAGTGGTGGGTTGTAGCCCCATGTACAGAGGTTTGAGTCCTCTTTTTACCAAGCCTTGAGGTGTTTTACATCTAAGATTGCAAATCTTAAGTCGCAGAGTAAGGTCTGCCGGGGCTTTCCCCCGCCTCTGTACTTGGCAGGCGGGGGAAAGTAGATGGATGCTCGCTGGTTAGGGCACTTAGCTGTTAACTAAGAGTTTGTAGGATCGAGGCCTTCCCATCTAGAAAGGCTTTAGCTTAATTAAAGTGTCTGTTTTGCATGCAGAAGATGTGGGTTAGTGTCCTGCAAGTCTTATTCAGGGGCTGGGAGATTTTCACTCCCGCTTAAGGCTTTGAAGGCCTTTGGTCTTGTGCTATCCTAAGCCTCTTTTAAAGGTTGAGGAGGGCTGTTACTGCAGGGGTAAGTGGGAGGAGGAGGATTGCAGCAAGGGTGGTGGTAGAAAGAATGAGAGAGGGGTTTGATGAGGAAAGGCGTCAGAGGGTTGTGCCTGCAAGATTATTTGGTGTAATTGTCAGTGTTATTGCATAGCAGAGGCGGAGGTAGAAGTAAAGGCTGAGTAGGGCTGTGAGGGCTGCAATTACAGCAGTTATGGGTAGTTGTTGCTTAGTTAGTTCCTGCAAGATCAGTCATTTTGGCATAAAGCCAGTTATTGGGGGAAGGCCTCCTAAGGATAAAAGCAGGAGGGGTGTTATTGCTGTCATCAAAGGAGCTTTTGCTCAAGATGTTGCAAGGGCATTGATGTTTTTTGAGTCATTAAAGTTTAGGATAAGGAATGTTGAGGTTGTTATAACTAAGTATGTTATGAGTGCCAGAAGGGTGAGGGAGGGGGAGAACTGAATGATGATCAGTATTCATCCTAAGTGTGCAATTGATGAGTATGCGAGGATCTTTCGTAGTTGTGTTTGGTTGAGTCCGCCTCAGCCCCCTACAAGTGTTGATGCTAAGCCTATCAGAACTAGGAGATTCTGGCTGTAGGCTGGAATTTGCAGGAGTAGGCTGAAGGGTGCGAGTTTTTGTCAGGTTGAAAGGATGAGCCCTGTGAGGAGGTCCAGGCCTTGAAGCACTTCTGGGAGTCATGTGTGGAGGGGGGCAAGTCCGATTTTAAGGGATAGAGCAAGGAGAATCATGGTAGTGGGGACTGGGTGGGTTATAAGCTTGATATCCCACTGTCCTGTGAGCCAGGCATTAGTGATGCTTGCAAATAGTAGTGTGGCTGCAGCAGTAGCTTGTGTCAGAAAATATTTTGTGGCTGCTTCTGTGGCACGGGGGTGGTGGTTTTGGGCTATAAGGGGGATGATAGCTAGAGTATTAATTTCTAGTCCTATTCATGCAAATAGTCAGTGGGAACTAGAAACGGTAATTGTGGTACCTAAAACAAGGCAAAGATAAAGGAATGCTATAATGTAGGGGTTCATTAGCAAGGGAAGGACTTTAACCAACATGTTTGGGGTATGGGCCCAAAAGCTTATTTAGCTGACCTTGCTAGGAAGTGGTGTAGTGGAAGCACTAAGAGTTTTGATCTCTTCAGGTAGGGTTCGAGTCCCTTCTTTCTAAGGAGTCGGGGGGACTTTAACCCCCATAATTCACTCTATCAAAGTGGCCCTTTATTTCAGGCACGGCTCCATATTAGCCTTGAGGGGGTAAGCCTGCAAGTGCAAGTGGGAGAGCAAGATGCCAGATAACAAGGGCTAGTGTTAGAGGGAGGAAGTTTTTTCAGATAAGATGTATTAGTTGATCATAGCGGAACCGAGGGTAGGAGGCCCGCACCCATAGGAAAAGAACTGAGAGGAATGCAGCTTTGGTCATTAAGTTAATAGAGGTGAGCTCAGGGAGGTGGGGAAAGTGGGAGGCTCCAAGGAACAGGGTTGCAGAGAGAGTATTTATTAAAAGAATGTTAGCATACTCTGCAAGAAAAAATAGAGCAAAAGGCCCTCCTGCATATTCGACATTGAAGCCTGAGACAAGCTCCGACTCTCCTTCTGTTAGGTCAAAAGGGGCTCGGTTTGTTTCTGCTAGTGTAGAGATGTACCATATTGCAGCAAGAGGTCAGGCAGGAAATAAGAGTCAAATGCTTTCTTGAGTAATATTAAATGTTTGAAGGGTAAAGCCCCCTGTGAAGATGATAGCACTTAATAAAATTAAGCCCAGGCTAACTTCATAAGAAATTGTTTGGGCTACTGCCCGGAGAGCACCAATGAGTGCATATTTTGAATTGGAGGCTCAGCCTGAGCCTAGGATTGAGTAGACTGCCAGGCTTGAAAGAGCTAGAATAAACAGGATGCTTAGGTTGATATCTGCAACTGGGTGGGGGAGTGGGATTGGGGCTCAAAGGGTGAGGGCCAAGGTTAGAGCAAGGATTGGGGCAACTAGGAAGAGGACAGGGGATGCAGTGGAAGGGCGGATGGGCTCTTTAATAAATAGCTTAACACCATCAGCGATGGGTTGAAGGAGGCCATAGGGGCCTACTACATTGGGACCTTTTCGTAGTTGCATGTAGCCCAGGACTTTTCGTTCCAGTAGGGTGAGAAATGCGACAGCTAATAATACAGGCACAATGTATGCAAGTGGGTTAAGAATGTGGGTGAGGATAATTGTTATCATAGTTAAAGAGAGGACTTGAACCTCTGTTAAAAGGGCTTAGGCCTTTTGCATAACTTCCGGGCTCTGCCACTTTAACTTGCCTTCTTTCTCAGGCAGTGGGGGTATGCCCCTTTACCTGTTTTAGCTGTATTCAGCAGGTGGGAGTGAGGCATGCTGCTAGCATTGGCCTCCTCTTTTCGGTCCTTTCGTACTAGAAAAGAGCATTTCATAGATAGAAACTGACCTGGATTACTCCGGTCTGAACTCAGATCACGTAGGACTTTAATCGTTGAACAAACGAACCCTTAATAGCGGCTGCACCATTAGGATGTCCTGATCCAACATCGAGGTCGTAAACCCCCTTGTCGATATGGGCTCTAAAAGGGGATTGCGCTGTTATCCCTAGGGTAACTCGGTCCGTTGATCGGCTTTGCCGGGTCTTGTTGGTCAGAAATTCTGTTTATTAGAGCTGTGGCTCTGGTCTTGAGGAAAAGTTCCTATTCCACATGGGGGATTTTTGTTCCCCCGCGGTCGCCCCAACCAAAAACATAAGGACAGGAGTCATTTGGTTTGTTCTGTTTGTCTAGTTGTTTTAATATGAGCTGTCTTTTGTCTAAAGCTCCATAGGGTCTTCTCGTCTTATGTATAAATTCCCGCTTCTGCACGGGAAGATTAATTTCATTGACTGGAAAAAGGAGACAGCTTAGCCCTCGTAATGCCATTCATACAGGTCTCCATTTAAAAGACAAGTGATTACGCTACCTTCGCACGGTCAAAATACCGCGGCCGTTAAACTACCAAGTCACAGGGCAGGCGGGACCTCTTATATGTTAAAGTGCAAGAGGCGATGTTTTTGGTAAACAGGCGAGGCTAGTGTTTGCCGAGTTCCTTCTTTTTCTTTTAGTCTTTCCTTTGGCACTCCTGTGTGGGGTTAACGCTTCTATTTTGAGAGTACTTCTTGGTTATTGTGGTGTTTCTCAGGGCCCTCTTTGATTGGGGGCGTTAATTTTCAGTGCATGTTCGTTCTGGTGTAAACAGGTGCCAGGAGAGGATCTTGTTCCTCTTATTACTCATACTAGCATTATCTTTTTCATGTTTGCATGAAAAGACCTACTAATGTATAGGGGCTTAAGATGGGGATGTCTAAATTATAAGTAGCAAGGTACTTGAGCTTTAACGCTTTCTATATGGGTGGCTGCTTTTAGGCCCACTAAGGTGCATGCTTTACAGTCTTTTGATCTTTTGCCTGCTGTTAAAGTTGTATCTTTGTTCAGAGGGGCTGTTCCCCCTTTGAATAACGCTCTTGTTTTCTTGTTGTCATTTTGGGGTATTAACCAAGGGGAAAAAAGAAATTGAGAGGCTGAACTTCTATTCATTTTGTAGGTAACCAGCTATAACTAGGCTCGGTAGGTCTATCACCTCTACTCTAAGATCTTCCCACTCTTTTGCCACAGAGACGGGTTGGCCCTGAAATAGGCTGTCTTGGAGTAGCTCGCTAAGTTTCGGGGGTTCGGACTAAAGGGCTCTTTGCTCGATGTCTACTAACTAGTTCATGATGCAAAAGGTACGAGCAATTATCTCTACTTTTTTACTCTTTACTGGGTTTTTTCATTTCTCTTTCAGCTTTCCCTTGCGGTACTTTCTCTATAGCGCCTTGTTCCTTTTCTGTCACCTATACTAGGGAGGAAAAATGATTTGTTTTATAGTGCTTGTGGTTGCGGGGATATTAATGTTGTTTGTTAAATTTGGGGGGGGGGGGGGTGGGCTAGCTGTTGGGAGGTATTGTTCAGTGCGACCTGATTTGCACAGGTATCTTCTCAGTGTAAGGGAGATGCTATACTGTTTTAGCTACACTCTGATTTTTCCAAGTGCACCTTCCGGTACACTTACCATGTTACGACTTGCCTCCCCTTTATTTTGATTTCTTCTTATTTAGGGTTATGTTGTTTTTGGGGAGAGTGACGGGCGGTGTGTGCGCGCTTCAGGGCCAGTTTCAGAGGAACTCTCTGTTTCACCTCTTACTGCTAAATCCTCCTTTGGATGTTTATTTCAAGGCATCGTCCGTTGTTCACTGGTTCAGTGAATGTAGCCCATTTCTTCCCCTCTCGTACGCTACACCTCGACCTGGCGTTTTAGGTTTTACCAATTCTGCTTACTGTTCTCCCTTCATAGGGTAAGCTGACGACGGCGGTATATAGGCGGGAAAAACAAGAGAGGGTGAGGTTTAACGGGGGTTATCGGTTCTAGAACAGGCTCCTCTAGGGGGGTCTAAAGCACCGCCAAGTCCTTTGGGTTTTAAGCTGGGGCTCGTAGTTCCCTGGCAAGCGATAGGTGTAAAGTAGTCACCTGTGTTTAAGGCTAGGCATAGTGGGGTATCTAATCCCAGTTTGTTCCCTAGCTTTCGTGGTATGTACAGTTTAAAGCCACTTTCGTGGAGGAGCTTCCTGTCTTCGAGAACGTATGACAGTTTTGAAGATGTTTGGCTTTAGTAAAATATGACACTAACCACTTTTTACGCCGGCATTTATCAACTTGGGCCTCTCGTATAACCGCGGTGGCTGGCACGAGTTTAACCGGCCCTCTTGGTTTAACTAAGTCAAGTTTTCACTTATAGCTTAATGTCTATTACTGCTGAAGTCCCTTGGGGGTGTGGCTAAGCAAGGCGTTTTGGGCTGACTCTAGGGCCGTGCCTAATGCCTGCTCCTTTTTTCCGTATTCGGGAATATGTAGGGCATTCTCACAGGACTGCGGATACTTGCATGTATAAATCGAACCAAAGCTGATAGTAAAGTCAGGACCAAGCTTTTGTGCTTACGGAGCTTTCTAGGGCCCATCTTAACATCTTCAGTGTTATGCTTTACTTAAGCTACGTTGGC